TAGTTGGTAAACATTAACTCTTGAAGTATATTCTATGGTCGGTGATCATAGAGTTCCCCTTTACCATTCGGTATAAATGGGCTATTCTATTTATACAGATATGGTAGAGGGACATATTCAACCTTTGCTTGTATATTAGTTTTAAGTTCTTCTCTTCAGCGCGGAGTAGAGCAGTTTGGTAGCTCGCAAGGCTCATAACCTTGAGGTCACGGGTTCAAATCCTGTCTCCGCAATATCTTGTTTGTCAAAAAATTTTCGGGTTGACTCACTATTAATTAATTGCCGCTTTTGGGGGTTGGTAAAGGTAAAGGGGGGGAATAGAATTACTGCGCGATCGCGGATAAGTATACCCAATCCTTTAGCATATATCCTTTAATCTTATTTTATTTTATTAATACTTTTGTTTATCAGATTAAAGTTTAGTTTTAATTTTAATTAGTTTTAATTAAACTATTTTATTTTTATCTTGGGCGGATAGCGGGAATCGAACCCGCATCTTCTCCTTGGCAAAGAGAAATTTTACCATTCGACCATATCCGCATTTTTTTCATTTTTGATACATACTATATCCATACAATATTACTATATATCTTATATATCTGGATCATTTTTCGACAGTATCGGGTCAGAGACTTTCCTCAGGTCGATTCCAATTATTTATTCTCAAATAAATTATTAATTTCTTTTTGAAGAAGTTTGTACTAACTTTGACCCCCCTCTAATTTATTGTTTTCTAATGTGTCTCACAAATTCGGGGGGCCGTTTCGCTTTTGGATCTGGGACGAATAGGTTCAAGAGATAAGAGAATTAAGGATACCAACTAGAAAGACTAAACCAACCCATAATGATGTACCGGAAAATAGAACATTTTTGTTACTCAACCAACCATCAGGAGAAGCAAATACAACAGGCACGCTAATCAATAAGATTGATGAAATAGTAATTAATGCAAAAACAGCCAATTGAAAAGCAAGAGTCATGCTTTTAATCCTCCAAGCTAACAACAAATGAACTATACCATTTGATCCCTTTATTAGTCACAAAATAATACATCGTTGAGGGATTTTACTTTTCCATGAATCCATTGATTCTATATGACTTATGACTAACCCTTTACCACTTTCTTCGTACACAGGTTCGAGGAAGGGGGAAATGGAATTTCTTGTTTATTTCACAACCCAAATGGGCGCGCTGGAGCATATAAGCATATATATGGCTATATGGATCCATCGGTAAATCCCCACCCGAGGTCTTTTTATAGATAGTGGTGGTATTCACCCCTATGGCCGTGGTCTTTTTATAGGAATAAAATAAAGAAGGTCTTTCGGAGAGATGGCTGAGTGGTTGATAGCCCCGGTCTTGAAAACCGGTATAGTTTTGAACAAAGAACTATCGAGGGTTCGAATCCCTCTCTCTCCTTTTTGTTCATTAAATTGAATGGATTTTTTGATTTAGTGGTTATGCCTGTACCCTTATCATAATCATAAAGAAGGGGGATTGGCTCGGTGTAATAGCCGAGTCAATCCAAAAAAAAAACAAGAAAACAGATTTAAAAAGGATTGTAAGTATGCCCTGATCCCAAGATGTATGATCAAATGAAAGGCATTCCTATTTCAAACATTGGATCTCCTGTCTTAGCTCAATTAAGAGGAGTCATGGAAAGAACAGGTTCAAAATCACGATCAATTCCTTTTTCAAATCCTGCTGCAGCTGCACGAGCTCTTCCCGCGTGCCACAAATGACCTACGAAGAAGAAGAACCCTAGAACAAAATGAGAGGTAGCTAACCAACTTCTCGGAGAGACATAATTGACTGCATTGATCTCAGTAGCTACGCCACCCACGGAATTTAAAGAACCTAAAGGAGCATGAGTCATATATTCTGCGGAACGCCGCTCTTGCCAGGGTTGTATATCTTTTTTCAACCTACTCAAGTCCAATCCATTTGGACCCCTTAGAGGTTCTAACCAGGGAGCACGCAGGTCCCAAAAACGCATCGTTTCTCCTCCAAAAATGACTTCTCCGGTTGGGGAACGCATTAGATATTTACCTAAACCAGTGGGCCCTTGAGCAGATCCCACATTAGCCCCAAGACGCTGGTCTCGAACGAGAAAAGTAAATGCTTGGGCTTGAGAAGCTTCTGGTCCAGTGGGTCCGTAAAACTCACTAGGATAAGCGGTATTATTGAACCAGACAAAACAACAAGCAATGAAACCGAAGACGGCTAAAGCCCCTAAACTATAAGATAAGTAAGCCTCTCCAGACCATACCAGTGCGCGTCGAGCCCACGCGAAGGGTTTAGTTAAGATATGCCAAATTCCACCAAGTATACAAATAGAACCCAACCATACATGTCCTCCGATTATATCTTCTAAATCATCCACACTAACAATCCAGCCTTCCCCTCCAAAGGGTGATTTTAATAAATAACCGAATATGATACTCGGACTAAGGGTCAAGTTCGTAATTTTTCGTACATCTCCCCCGCCTGGAGCCCAGGT